GCTAGTGTAGCTTAATTTAAAGCATGGCACTGAAGATGCTAATATGAGAAATAATTTTTTCCGCCGGCATGCAAGGTTTGGTCCTGGCCTTAGTGTTAATTGTAACTAGAATTATACATGCAAGTTTCAGCCCTCCCGTGAGAATGCCCTAATTACTCTATTAAGTAATTAGGAGCAGGTATCAGGCACGCGCACGTAGCCCAAGACACCTTGCTAAGCCACACCCCCAAGGGATTTCAGCAGTAATAAACATTGATCATATAAGCGTAAGCTTGAATCAGTTAAAGTTAACAGAGTCGGTTAATCTCGTGCCAGCCACCGCGGTTATACGAGTGACTCATATTAACACATCCCGGCGTAAAGAGTGATTTAAGGATAGCCTAAAATAACTAAAGTTCAGACCTCATAAGGCTGTTATACGCACCCATGAATGGAATAATCAACAACGAAAGTGACTTTATACATTAAGGGGCCTTGATGTCACGATAGTTGGGACCCAAACTAGGATTAGATACCCTACTATACCCAACCACAAACTTAGACAATATTTCACTATATTGTTCGCCAGAGTACTACAAGCGCTAGCTTTAAACCCAAAGGACTTGGCGGTATCCCACACCCACCTAGAGGAGCCTGTTCTATAACCGATAATCCCCGTTCAACCTCACCACTTCTTGCCATTACCGTCTATATACCGCCGTCGTCAGCTCACCCTGTGAAGGGCAAAAAGTAAGCAAAAAGAATAAAACTCCAAAACGTCAGGTCGAGGTGTAGCAAATGAAGTGGGAAGAAATGGGCTACATTTTTTATTAAAAATATACGAATGGTGAACTGAAAAATACCTAAAGGTGGATTTAGCAGTAAGGGAAGATCAGAGTACTTCCCTGAAATTGGCTCTGGGATGCGCACACACCGCCCGTCACTCTCCTCAAACCCTACTTATTTTTCTATAAATACATTCCTTCAACAAGAGGAGGCAAGTCGTAACATGGTAAGTGTACTGGAAAGTGCACTTGGAATCAAAATGTGGCTAAATCAGCAAAGCACCTCCCTTACACCGAGGAGACACCCGTGCAATTCGGATCATTTTGAACCTTAAAGCTAGCCTATAAACCAATTTAACTAGACCTTATAAATCTAATTTACACCACAACTTTTAACTAAAACATTTTTAACTTTTTAGTATGGGTGACAGAACAATAACCTCAGCGCAATAACTTATGTACCGCAAGGGAAAGCTGAAAAAGTAATGAAATAAATCATTAAAGTACCAAAAAGCAGAGATTACACCTCGTACCTTTTGCATCATGATTTAACTAGAAAAACTAGGCAAAAAGATATTAAGTCTACCTCCCCGAAACTAAACGAGCTACTCCGAAGCAGCATTATAGAGCTAACCCGTCTCTGTGGCAAAAGAGTGGGAAGACTTCCGAGTAGTGGTGAAAAGCCTACCGAGTTTAGTGATAGCTGGTTACCCAAGAAAAGAACTTTAGTTCTGCATTAATTTTTTATTATCTAGACAAGACTTTCTCGTCAAAGAAAAATATAAGAATTAATAGTTATTTAGAAGAGGTACAGCCCTTCTAAACCAAGATACAACTTTTAAAGGTGGGAAATGATCATAATTATTAAGGTTCCTACCTCAGTGGGCCTAAAAGCAGCCACCTGTTAAGTAAGCGTCGCAGCTCTAGTCTAATAATAAACCTATAATTTAGATATCCATTCATAACCCCCTTTATCCTATTGGGTTATTTTATAAAAATATAAAAGAACTTATGCTAAAATGAGTAATAAAGAGAATACATCTCTCCCGACACAAGTGTATGTCAGAAAGAATTAAATCACTGATAATTAAACGACCCCAGACTGAGGTCATTATACCCTTAAATCATTAACTAGAAAAACCTATCCTTCTACTCGTTAACCCTACACAGGCATGTCACCAGGAAAGATTAAAAGAAAATAAAGGAACTCGGCAAACACAAACTCCGCCTGTTTACCAAAAACATCGCCTCTTGACTAACCATAAGAGGTCCCGCCTGCCCTGTGACAATGTTCAACGGCCGCGGTATTTTGACCGTGCAAAGGTAGCGTAATCATTTGTCTTTTAAATGAAGACCCGTATGAAAGGCACCACGAGAGTTTAACTGTCTCTATTTTCTAATCAATGAAATTGATCTATCCGTGCAGAAGCGGATATAATAACATTAGACGAGAAGACCCTATGGAGCTTTAAACACATAAATTAATTATGTAATTATTAACCCCCTCAGGGGATAAACAAAATATACGATACTTCTAACTTAACTGTTTTTGGTTGGGGTGACCGAGGGGGAAAACAAATCCCCCTCATCGATTGAGTACTCAGTACTTAAAAATTAGAGTGACAATTCTAATTGATAAAATTTTTATCGAAAAATGACCCAGGATTTCCTGATCAATGAACCAAGTTACCCTAGGGATAACAGCGCAATCCTTTCTCAGAGTTCCTATCGAAGATAGGGTTTACGACCTCGATGTTGGATCAGGACATCCTAATGGTGCAACCGCTATTAAGGGTTCGTTTGTTCAACGATTAATAGTCCTACGTGATCTGAGTTCAGACCGGAGAAATCCAGGTCAGTTTCTATCTATGAATATACTTTTCCTAGTACGAAAGGACCGGAAAAGTGGGGCCAATGCTATTAGCACGCCCCATTTTCATCTATTGAATAAAACTAAAATAGATAAGAAAAGGTCACCTAATGCCCAAAAAAAGGGTTGTTGAGGTGGCAGAGCCTGGTAAATGCAAAAGACCTAAGTCCTTTAATCCAGAGGTTCAAATCCTCTCCTCAACTATGCTCCAGACCATTTTACTCTATTTAATTAATCCCCTTGCCTACATTATCCCAATCCTCCTAGCCACAGCCTTCCTCACCTTAATTGAACGAAAAATCCTCGGCTATATACAATTCCGTAAAGGCCCCAACGTCGTTGGGGCATACGGCCTTCTCCAACCTATTGCAGATGGTCTAAAATTATTTATTAAAGAACCTGTTCGCCCATCAGCATCATCCCCTTTTTTATTTTTGGTTACCCCAACAGCTGCCTTAACTTTAGCATTACTTATATGAATACCCCTACCTCTTCCCCACTCAATTATCAACCTCAACCTGGGCCTATTATTTATCCTAGCAATCTCAAGCCTTACCGTCTATACTATTTTAGGGTCCGGATGGGCATCTAATTCAAAATATGCTCTGATAGGAGCACTTCGTGCTGTAGCACAAACCATCTCTTATGAAGTAAGCTTAGGCCTTATTCTACTCTCAATAATTGTATTCGCTGGAGGATTTACCCTTCATACATTTAACGTAGCCCAAGAAACTATTTGACTCCTAATCCCAGGTTGACCATTAGCCTTAATATGATACATCTCAACCCTGGCAGAAACTAACCGGGCCCCATTTGATTTAACAGAAGGAGAATCAGAATTGGTATCAGGATTTAACATCGAGTACGCGGGGGGCCCATTCGCCCTATTTTTCCTAGCCGAATACACAAACATTTTATTAATAAATACCCTCTCAGTTATTTTATTTATAGGCACTTCCTACAACCCCCTCTTCCCACAATTTTCAACATTCAGCCTTATAATAAAAGCCACACTACTAACATTCATTTTTTTATGAATTCGAGCATCATACCCCCGCTTCCGCTATGATCAACTAATACACTTAGTTTGAAAAAACTTTTTGCCCTTAACCCTGGCAATTATCTTATGACATGTGGCTCTACCACTTGCCATAACAAGTTTACCCCCCATCACTTAAGGAAGCGTGCCTGAACTAAAGGACCACTTTGATAGAGTGGATAATGAAAGTTAAAGCCTTTCCACTTCCTCCTAGAAAAATAGGACTTGAACCTATATCTGAGAGATCAAAACCCTCCGTGTTCCCTATTACACCATTCCCTAAGTAGAGTCAGCTAATAAAGCTTTTGGGCCCATACCCCAACCATGTTGGTTGAAATCCTTCCTTTACTAATGAACCCTACTGTATTAACCATCCTAATTTCAAGCTTAGGCCTAGGAACTACCCTTACATTTATTGGATCACATTGACTCCTAGTGTGAATAGGCCTTGAAATCAACACTTTAGCCATTATTCCCTTAATAATTCGTCAACACCACCCACGAGCAGTAGAAGCCACTACGAAATACTTTATTACCCAAGCAACTGCCTCCACTTTATTATTATTTGCTAGCGTTACAAATGCTTGAACTTCAGGTGAATGAAGTCTAATTGAAATACTTAATCCAACCTCTGCCACTCTGATAACAATCGCACTTGCCTTAAAAATTGGCCTCGCACCTTTACACTTCTGACTACCAGAAGTCCTTCAAGGCTTAGATTTAACTACAGGTCTCGTCTTATCAACCTGACAAAAGCTAGCCCCTTTCGCTATTTTACTTCAACTCCATCCTTTACTTAACCCAAACCTCTTATTATTTCTTGGTATTCTCTCAACAATTATTGGAGGATGAGGAGGACTAAACCAGACACAATTACGAAAAATTTTAGCTTATTCATCAATCGCGAACCTCGGATGAATAATCATAATTTTACATTATGCCCCTAACCTAACTCTCCTTAATCTTATTCTATACATCATCATAACACTCACGACTTTCCTATTATTTAAAACCTTCAACTCAACCAAAATTAACTCCATCGCTTCATCATCAACAAAATTCCCCCTTCTGTCTATAATTGCCTTACTGACCCTACTCTCCTTAGGTGGATTACCACCCCTCTCCGGCTTCATACCTAAATGATTAATTCTTCAAGAACTAACAAAACAAGACCTATTTATTCCAGCTACAATTGTAGCTATTATAGCCCTTCTTAGTTTATTCTTTTACCTACGCTTATGTTATGCTACAACATTAACTATAAGCCCTAACCCAACTAACATATTATCCTCTTGACGAACAAAATCCAATCATTACACTCTCATCCTACTAACATCATCTACCTTATCAATCCTACTTCTCCCCTTAACACCTATAATACACACTCTTTTCTCCTAGAAATTTAGGTTAATAACAGACCAAAAGCCTTCAAAGCTTTAAGTAGAAGTGAAAATCCTCTAATTTCTGCTAAGATTTGCAAGACTTTATCTCACATATTCTGAATGCAACCCAGATGCTTTTATTAAGCTAAAACCTTCTAGATAGACAGGCCTCGATCCTGCAAAATCTTAGTTAACAGCTAAGTGTTTAACCCAGCGAACTTCTATCTAATCTTTCCTCCCGCCGCCTCAAACAAAGGCGGGAGGAAAGCCCCGGGAGGGGTTTATCCTCCATCTCTGGATTTGCAATCCAACGTATAACAGCTACTCCAGGGCTTTGATAAGAAGAGGACTCTTACCTCTGTGTACGGAGCTACAATCCGCCGCTTAATTCTCAGCCATCTTACCTGTGGCAATTAATCGTTGACTATTTTCTACCAACCACAAAGATATTGGCACCCTCTATCTGATTTTTGGTGCATGAGCAGGCATAGTTGGAACAGCCCTGAGTCTTCTAATTCGGGCTGAACTGGGACAACCAGGATCACTTTTAGGTGATGATCAGATTTACAATGTGATCGTAACCGCCCATGCTTTCGTAATAATCTTTTTTATGGTAATACCCATCATAATTGGCGGCTTTGGGAATTGGCTGGTTCCATTAATAATTGGTGCACCAGATATGGCTTTCCCACGAATGAATAACATAAGCTTCTGACTTCTTCCACCATCATTTCTTCTCCTCCTCGCTTCAGCCGGAGTAGAAGCTGGAGCAGGTACAGGTTGAACAGTTTACCCTCCACTAGCAAGCAATTTAGCTCATGCTGGGCCGTCTGTAGACCTAGCTATTTTCTCCCTTCATTTAGCTGGTATTTCATCAATCTTAGCCTCAATTAATTTTATTACAACTATTATTAATATAAAACCACCAGCTATCTCCCAATATCAAACACCATTATTCGTGTGATCTATTCTTGTAACTACTATTCTCCTCCTCCTCTCTCTTCCAGTCCTTGCAGCAGGAATTACAATATTACTTACAGACCGTAACCTTAATACCACATTCTTTGACCCCGCAGGTGGAGGAGACCCTATCCTTTACCAACATTTATTCTGATTCTTTGGTCACCCTGAAGTTTATATTCTAATCCTACCTGGTTTCGGAATAATTTCCCACGTAGTAGCCTATTATTCAGGCAAAAAAGAACCATTTGGGTACATAGGCATGGTTTGAGCAATAATAGCAATTGGTCTACTTGGTTTTATTGTATGAGCCCACCATATATTTACAGTAGGAATAGATGTAGACACCCGAGCCTATTTTACCTCTGCAACAATAATTATTGCTATTCCCACAGGCGTAAAAGTATTCAGCTGACTAGCAACCCTTCATGGAGGGTCTATTAAATGAGATACCCCACTGCTCTGAGCCCTGGGGTTTATTTTTCTTTTTACAGTAGGTGGTTTAACAGGAATTGTCCTAGCTAATTCATCATTAGATATTGTTCTTCATGATACCTACTACGTAGTAGCCCATTTCCACTATGTTCTTTCAATAGGAGCAGTATTTGCCATTATAGCAGGCTTTATTCACTGATTCCCATTAATATCCGGCTTTACCCTTCACCAAACCTGGACAAAAATTCAATTTGCGGTAATATTTATTGGGGTAAACTTAACTTTCTTTCCTCAACACTTCCTGGGCCTTGCAGGTATACCACGACGATACTCAGATTATCCAGACGCATATACTCTGTGAAATACAGTCTCATCTATTGGCTCTTTGATTTCTCTTGTTGCCGTAATTATGTTATTGTTTATCATTTGAGAAGCATTCGCCTCAAAACGAGAAGTTTTATCTGTTGAACTTCCCCATACAAATGTAGAATGATTACATGGCTGCCCTCCCCCTTACCACACTTACGAAGAACCAGCATTTGTTCAAGTTCAACGACCCTCTTTTTAACAAGAAAGGAAGGAATTGAACCCCCATATGCTGGTTTCAAGCCAGCCACATCACCACTCTGTCACTTTCTTCATAAGATACTAGTAAAATACATTACACTGCCTTGTCAGGGCAGAATCGTGAGTTTAACTCTCGCGTATCTTAATTTATAATGGCACACCCCTCACAATTAGGATTCCAAGATGCAGCCTCCCCCGTTATGGAAGAACTTATTCATTTTCACGACCACACATTAATAATTGTATTTTTAATCAGCACCCTTGTTCTCTATATTATTACAGCAATAGTAACAACTAAGCTCACAAATAAATATATTCTTGACTCTCAAGAAATCGAGATCGTTTGAACCATTCTACCTGCTATCATCCTTATTATGATTGCCCTACCATCACTACGAATTTTATATCTTATAGACGAAATTAATGATCCCCACCTAACTATTAAAGCTTTAGGACACCAATGATACTGAAGCTATGAATATACAGATTATGAAGACCTAGGATTTGACTCTTATATAATCCAAACCCAAGACTTAACCCCAGGCCAGTTCCGTTTATTAGAAACAGACCACCGTATAGTAGTACCTATAGAATCACCAATTCGAGTCCTAGTATCAGCAGAAGATGTTCTACATTCATGAGCTATCCCAGCTTTAGGTGTAAAAATAGATGCCGTCCCAGGACGACTTAACCAAACTGCCTTCATCATTTCACGTCCTGGCGTCTATTATGGTCAATGTTCAGAAATTTGTGGTGCTAATCACAGCTTTATACCTATCGTAGTAGAAGCAGTTCCCCTAGAACACTTCGAAGCCTGATCTTCATCAATATTAGAAGAAGCTTCATTAAGAAGCTAAACTGGGCCTAGCATTAGCCTTTTAAGCTAAATATTGGTGACTCCCTACCACCCTTAATGATATGCCTCAATTAAACCCTCACCCATGATTCTTAATTTTACTATTCTCATGAATTGTTTTCCTTACTATTTTACCAAGTAAAGTTATAGGTCACCTATTTAATAACGAGCCTACTCTAAAAAGTACTGAAAAACCTAAACCCAACCCTTGAAATTGACCATGATTATAAGCTTTTTTGATCAATTCTTAAGCCCCTCACTTATTGGAATCCCCCTTATTGCCCTAGCAATCCTAATTCCATGGTTAACTTTCCCAACTCCTACAAGCCGATGACTAAATAATCGATTAATTACCATTCAAGCTTGATCTATCAACCGCTTTATTTACCAACTTATACAACCCATAAATCTTGGAGGACATAAATGAGCTATATTACTTACAGCTTTACTACTGTTCTTAATTACTATTAACCTTTTAGGCCTTCTCCCATATACATTTACCCCTACAACGCAACTTTCACTAAATATAGCATTTGCCTTACCACTATGACTCACAACTGTAATAATTGGTATACTAAACCAGCCCACCATTGCACTAGGCCACCTTCTTCCAGAAGGAACGCCTACCCCTCTAGTCCCCATTCTTATTATCATCGAAACTATTAGTTTATTTATTCGACCATTAGCCTTAGGTGTTCGATTAACTGCTAATTTAACAGCTGGTCACTTATTAATACAATTGATTGCCACCGCAGCCTTTGTCCTATTAACTATCATACCAACCGTAGCCTTACTTACTTCCATAGTCCTATTTTTATTAACAATTTTAGAAGTAGCTGTAGCAATAATTCAAGCATATGTATTTGTCCTCCTATTAAGTCTATATTTACAAGAAAACGTATAATGGCTCACCAAGCACATGCATATCACATAGTTGACCCAAGCCCATGACCACTCACAGGAGCTACCGCTGCCCTTCTTATAACATCGGGTCTAGCCATTTGGTTTCACTTCCACTCACTCCTACTCCTTTACCTAGGATTAACCCTCCTCCTCCTAACTATAGTCCAATGATGACGTGATATTATCCGAGAAGGGACATTCCAAGGTCATCACACACCTCCAGTACAAAAAGGCCTCCGTTATGGTATAATTTTATTTATTACATCCGAGGTCTTCTTCTTTCTAGGCTTTTTCTGAGCCTTTTACCATTCTAGCCTTGCACCTACTCCTGAATTAGGAGGATGCTGACCACCTACAGGAATTAGCCCATTAGACCCATTTGAAGTGCCACTCTTAAATACCGCAGTACTCTTAGCTTCCGGAGTAACCGTGACTTGAGCACACCATAGCCTAATAGAGGGAAACCGGAAAGAAGCAATTCAAGCCCTTACCTTAACCATAATTCTAGGAATTTACTTCACATTCCTTCAAGCCATAGAATATTACGAAGCACCTTTTACCATCGCTGATGGAGTCTACGGAACAACATTTTACGTTGCCACAGGATTCCACGGTCTCCATGTTATTATCGGCTCAACATTTTTAGCAGTTTGTCTTTTACGACAAGTCCAATATCACTTTACATCAGAACATCACTTTGGCTTCGAAGCCGCAGCATGATACTGACATTTTGTAGATGTAGTGTGATTATTCCTTTATGTATCCATCTATTGATGAGGCTCATAATTGCTTTTCTAGTATAAATTAGTACAAGTGATTTCCAATTATTTAATCTTGGTTAAAACCCAAGGAGGAGTAATGAACCTCATCATGTCGTCTGTCGCGGCTACGGCCCTGGTTTCCCTAATACTCGCTTTAATCGCATTTTGACTTCCGTCATTAAATCCAGATAACGAAAAATTATCTCCTTACGAATGCGGCTTTGACCCCATAGGAAGTGCCCGCCTCCCCTTTTCTATCCGCTTCTTCTTAGTGGCCATTTTATTCCTCTTATTTGATTTAGAAATCGCCCTCCTATTACCCTTACCTTGAGGAAACCAATTACTAACACCCCTCTCTACACTACTTTGAGCAGCAACTGTTCTAATCTTACTCACCCTCGGCCTTATCTACGAATGATTTCAAGGGGGACTTGAATGAGCAGAATAGGTGTTTAGTCCAAACTAAGACCACTAATTTCGGCTTAGTAAATTATGGTGAAAATCCATAAACACCTTATGTCCCCTATATATTTTAGCTTTACCTCAGCATTTATTCTAGGCTTAATAGGTCTTGCATTTAACCGCTCCCACCTTCTATCTGCCCTCCTATGTCTTGAAGGTATAATACTTACCCTATTCATCGCCACCGCAGTCTGATCCATAATACTGAACTCTACCTCTAGCTCCATTATTCCTATAATTCTTCTGACATTCTCCGCCTGTGAAGCTAGCGCAGGACTAGCTATCCTAGTCGCCGCCTCCCGCTCACACGGTTCCGACAACCTCCAAAATCTTAACCTTTTACAATGTTAAAAATTCTAATCCCAACAATCATATTATTCCCTACCACCTGATTTGCTCATAAAAAATGACTATGAACTACCACTTCTGCCCATAGTCTTCTTATCGCCACAATAAGTTTACTATGATTTAAATGAAATACAGATATTGGCTGAGATTTTTCTAACCATTACCTAGCCATTGATCCTTTATCTACCCCTCTACTTATTTTAACATGTTGACTCCTCCCATTAATAATCCTAGCAAGCCAAAACCATATCTCTCCAGAGCCTTTAACTCGACAACGAACTTATATCTCTCTCCTAATCTTCCTACAATTTTTCCTAATTATAGCATTCTCTGCAACAGAGATAATCCTATTTTACATTATATTTGAAGCCACACTTATCCCTACCCTCATTATTATTACACGATGAGGAAACCAAACAGAACGCCTAAATGCAGGAACCTATTTTTTATTTTATACCCTAATTGGATCCCTCCCCTTACTCATTGCCTTATTATTTATACAAAATAATCTCGGTACTCTCTCGATATTTATTATTCAACACTCCCAATACACTAACCTTTACTCTTGGGCAAATAAATTCTGATGAGCCGCTTGCATTATCGCCTTCCTCGTTAAAATACCCCTTTATGGAGTTCATCTTTGACTACCAAAAGCCCACGTAGAAGCCCCAATTGCTGGTTCAATAATTTTAGCCGCAGTATTACTAAAACTAGGGGGCTATGGAATAATACGTATTATTATTATACTCGACCCTATTTCCAAAGAAATAGCTTATCCATTTCTAATTTTAGCTATTTGAGGCGTTGTAATAACTAGCTCCATTTGTTTGCGACAAACGGACCTAAAATCCCTAATTGCCTACTCCTCAGTTAGCCATATGGGCCTCGTCGCAGCAGCTATCCTTATTCAAACTCCATGAAGCTTCGCAGGAGCAACAACACTAATAATTGCCCATGGTTTAATTTCTTCAGCCCTATTCTGCCTAGCTAATACAAATTACGAACGTATCCATAGCCGAACACTACTTTTGGCCCGGGGAGTTCAAATCATTCTTCCACTCATAGCAACTTGATGATTCCTTGCTAACCTCGCCAACCTTGCTTTACCCCCATCCCCTAACCTTGTGGGGGAACTCTTTATTATTACATCCTTATTTAACTGATCTAACTGAACTTTAATTCTCACAGGCACCGGAGTACTAATTACAGCATCCTACTCCCTTTACATATTCCTAATAACCCAACGAGGACCAACATCCAATCATCTTCTCTCATTAAACCCTTCCCATACACGAGAACATCTCCTCCTGAGCCTCCATATTGTCCCCGTATTATTATTGATTCTTAAACCAGAACTCATCTGAGGCTGAACATTCTGTATTTATAGTTTAATTAAAATATTAGATTGTGGTTCTAAAGACAAAAGTTAAAATCTTTTTATTTACCGAGAGAGGTCCGGGACACGAAGATCTGCTAATTCTTCTTATCATGGTTCGAGCCCATGGCTCACTCGGCCCTTGAAAGATAATAGTAATCTATTGGTCTTAGGAACCAAAAACTCTTGGTGCAACTCCAAGCAAGAGCTATGAATATTATCTTTAACTCATCCTTCCTATTAATCTTCATCGTCCTTATTTTCCCATTAATTTATTCCCTTTCACCAAAAGAACTTAAACCAAATTGATCATCCTTTTATGTAAAAACCGCTGTAAAAATTTCCTTTTTTATTAGCTTATTTCCTTTATTTATTTTTCTCGACCAAGGTTTAGAATCAATCATTACCAATTGAAATTGAATAAACATAGGGCCATTCGACATTAACATGAGCTTCAAATTTGACACCTACTCAATCATCTTCACACCTGTAGCTTTATACGTCACTTGATCTATTCTTGAATTTGCTCTTTGATATATACACTCTGACCCCAACATAAATCGCTTTTTTAAATATCTTTTACTATTTTTAATTTCAATAATTATTCTAGTTACAGCCAACAACATATTTCAACTATTCATTGGCTGGGAAGGAGTTGGAATCATGTCCTTCCTACTAATCGGCTGATGATATAGCCGAGCAGACGCTAATACAGCAGCATTACAAGCCGTTATTTACAACCGAATCGGTGACGTTGGATTAATCTTAAGTATAGCCTGACTAGCCACTAACCTTAACTCATGAGAGATCCATCAACTATTTATTTTATCAAAAAATAAAGATCTAACACTACCTCTTCTCGGCCTCGTATTAGCTGCAGCTGGGAAATCAGCACAATTTGGTCTACACCCATGATTACCTTCAGCTATAGAAGGCCCAACACCAGTCTCAGCATTACTCCACTCCAGCACAATAGTTGTAGCAGGTATTTTCCTTTTAATCCGCCTCCATCCCCTTATCCAAGACAATAAATTAATTCTGACAATTTGTCTATGTCTCGGAGCACTTACCACTCTTTTCACAGCCACATGTGCTCTAACCCAAAATGATATCAAAAAAATTATTGCCTTCTCAACATCAAGTCAACTAGGACTAATAATAGTAACTATCGGCCTTAATCAACCACAACTAGCTTTCCTCCACATCTGTACTCATGCTTTCTTTAAAGCAATACTTTTCCTTTGCTCTGGGTCTATTATTCATAGCCTCAATGACGAACAAGACATCCGAAAAATAGGGGGCCTTCACAAACTCCTTCCATTTACCTCAACCTCTTTAACAATCGGCAGTTTAGCCCTAACAGGTATACCATTCATATCAGGCTTTTTTTCAAAAGACGCCATCATCGAATCCATAAACACTTCCCAATTAAACGCCTGAGCCCTAATCCTAACCCTTGTAGCAACATCCTTTACAGCTATTTACAGCCTACGTCTCATCTTTTTTGCACTAATAAATTATCCCCGATTCAATACACTTTCCCCAATTAATGAAAATAACCCATTAGTAATTAACCCTATTAAACGTCTTGCTTATGGTAGCATTATTGCTGGCCTAATTATTACCCTTAACCTCACCCCAACAAAAACCCAAATTATAACCATATCTCCCCTACTTAAATTATCTGCTTTGTTAGTCACAATTATAGGCCTACTTCTAGCCCTAGAACTTACTAATCTCACTAACTCCTATTTCAAAACTAACCCTATGCCTCACCCTCATCACTTCTCTAATATACTAGGCTACTTCCCTTCAATTATACACCGAATTATTCCAAAAACTAACCTAAACTGAGCCCAACACATCTCAACACACTTAATTGACCAGGCTTGAAGCGAAAAAATCGGTCCTAAAAGTAACCTTATCCAACAAACACCTCTCATCAAACTTTCTACTAAACCCCAACAAGGCTTCATCAAAACTTATTTAACACTTCTCTTCTTAACACTAACCCTAATTACCTTAATTATTTCCACCTAACCACCCGCAAAGTACCTCAAGCTAGACCCCGAGTTAATTCCAATACCACAAATAAAGTTAACAACAATACTCAACCCCCTAAAACTAATATTCAGCCCCCCTCAGAGTATAGCAAAGCAACTCCCCAAAAATCCCCCCGAACTATATTTAAATCACTTATCTCCTCCACCCCCGTTCAATGTAGCCCTCACCCTTCAACCATAAAATACTTCCCCGCTATAAAAAGACCTACTAAATAAAACCCAACATACAATATCACCGACCAATCCCCTCACGCCTCTGGGTAAGGCTCGGCAGCAAGTGCTGCCGTATAAGCAAAAACTACCAACATCCCCCCTAAATAAATCAAGAATAAAATTAATGACATAAAAGACCCACCATGACCAACTAATAAACCACATCCAACCCCTGCAGCAGTAACTAAACCCAAAGCAGCATAATAAGGAGAAGGATTAGATGCTACCCCTACTAAACCTAAAATTAAACCAATTATTATTACAAACATAAAATATATCATTATTCCTACTTGGACTTTAACCAAGACCAATAACTTGAAAAACTATCGTTGTTCATTCAACTATAAGAACTTATGGCCACTAATATTCGAAAAACTCACCCTATTCTTAAAATTATTAATCAAACCCTAGTTGACCTTCCTGCACCATCAAATATTTCCCTATGATGAAATTTTGGTTCACTTCTAGGACTATGTTTAATTATCCAGATTATTACAGGACTCTTCCTAGCTATACATTACACCGCAGATATCTCCATAGCCTTCTCCTCAGTCGTCCATATCTGCCGTGATGTTAATTATGGCTGACTTATCCGTAACATTCACGCTAACGGAGCCTCCCTCTTCTTTATCTGTGTATACCTTCACATTGCTCGAGGATTATACTATGGCTCCTACCTAAACAAAGAAACATGGAACATTGGAGTAATTCTCCTTTTCCTATTAATAGCAACAGCCTTCGTTGGTTATGTCCTCCCATGAGGACAAATATCCTTTTGAGGAGCTACAGTCATTACTAACCTTTTATCCGCATTTCCTTATATCGGGAATGAGCTAGTACAATGAATCTGAGGGGGTTTTTCAGTAGACAACGCCACCCTTACACGCTTCTTTGCCTTCCACTTCCTCCTCCCATTTCTAATCCTAGCCTTGACAGTTATTCACCTCTTATTCCTCCATGAAGCCGGCTCCAACAACCCTCTTGGTGTTAACTCCGACACAGATAAAATTTCATTTCACCCATACTTCTCTTACAAAGATCTACTCGGCTTCTTCATCATAGTATTCTTATTAGCCGTATTAGCCTTATTCCTACCTAACCTTCTAGGAGACGCCGAAAACTTTATCCCAGCAAACCCACTTGTTACCCCCCCTCATATCAAACCCGAATGATACTTCTTATTTGCCTATGCCATTCTCCGCTCTATCCCTAATAAGTTAGGAGGAGTCCTAGCTCTCCTATTCTCAATCTTTATCCTCATGTTAGTCCCTCTTCTCCATACCTCTAAACAACGAAGTAACATCTTCCGGCCCCTAACTCAAATCTTCTTCTGATCTCTCGTGGCCAACTCTATCATTTTAACTTGAATTGGGGGGCAACCAGTTGAACAACCATTTATTATAGTAGGACAAATTGCCTCAATCTCCTACTTTTCCTTATTCCTTATTATTATACCATTCACCAGCTGATGAGAAAATAAAATCCTCAGCCTAAACTAGTTTTGGTAGCTTAACTTAAAAGCGTCGGCCTTGTAAGTCGAAGACCGGGGGTTTAAACCCCTCCCAAAACACATCAGGGGAAGGAGGGTTAAACTCCTGCCCTTGGCTCCCAAAGCCAAGATTCTGCCTAAACTGCCCCCTGAAAGCTGTTATAGCACACAATGCCAAAATAAAAAATTTTGGTTTTTTGTAAATGGAGTGACATATTAATGACATGGCCCACATATCCTAATATACTACATACTACCCTCATTCCATAGTGACTATAACAGATATTCCCCTACCATATAGCATATACTATGCTTAATCCGCATTAATCGACATTCCCCTATATCATTACATACTATGCTTAATCCGCATTAGTCGACATTCCCCTATTTCATTACATACTATGCTTTGACCCACATTAATCTCTTAAATGGAAAAAATTGTACGGTTTGTGGTACATTACTGTTTTATCCCCTAATATTGATCAAATCTGGCATTTGATTAATGCTCGAATTACATATAATCCTTGATCGTATCAGGAATGTAAGTCCTCTAGTTCCCTTTAATGGCATAATTATCCTTGATCGTCTCAAGATTTATCGTCCGCCCTGTTTTTTTATTTCGGTATGAAGCAAATAACTACTCCCCGGAAGGGCTCATCTGGTACACTAAGGTAAACTTGAGCTATCCTCGACACTTTTCTTATCATATCTCATTACTTCTCATTCGGGAGATTAGATTGTCAAGATCACCATTACTGAAAGGGATAGAAAATATTAGGTCATGTAGGTCAAGTTTGGGTTTTTTGATTAATGAAGCAAAGGTTTAAAAAAAACACAGTTATTAACCCCCCAGAAATGAATCTCCCATAATAGTGTGTGTAGAAATACATTTTATCATTCTAATACATTCTTCACTTTATCTGGCATAATATTCTATTATTAGACTCACCCCTGGTTTTGGAAAAAAAATTCGAACCTTTTTAAAAAAAAAGTTTTTTTGGTAAAAACCCCCCTCCCCCTTAATATACACGGTTGTCTCGAAAAACCCCTAAAACGAGGGCCGACGTATATTTTTTTCATATAGTGTGTTGTGATAATTTCTATATATACATTGTTACAATGTGAT